CGGAAGATGTTAATCGTAAGCAAGAGGATTGTTTACGAAGAAACAACAGGAAAAATTCATATTCCGATACATAAGAGTTATATAGGAATCGAGATAGTCTTTTATTTTCTTTTTTCAAAAAAAAAATGGATTTCATTGAAGTAATAAGACTATTCCAATTCGAATAATAGTTGAGAAAGAATTGCAATAAATGCAAAGATGGAACATCTTGGATCCGGTATTCAAGGAGTTGAACCAAGATTTCAAAATGGATAGGATAGGGTATTTCTATATATGATAGATAATGTAAATGCAAAAATTTGTCTTCTAAAAAGGGAAATATGGAATGAATAGATCGTAAATTTAGAAACTTTGGTATTTCTTTTTTTTCCGGACAAGATAGTTGTCCTAGCGAGAATGGGATTTCTACAACGATTGCAAACCCCTCAGATAGAATCTGAGAATAAAACTCAGAATAAAAATGATTGCTGTGATCCAACAATCGATCTTGGTTAGGATGATTAACCGAATTAATCCAAAAATTCTGCTGATACATTCGAATAATTAAACGTTTCACAAGTAGTGAACTAAATTTCTTGTTATTACAACCAATAATTTCCACAGGTTCGGAACCATTTAATACATAATCGTGGGCAAATGCATAAATATATTCCTGAAAGAGAAGTGGGTAAACGAAGTATTGTTGACGAGATTTCTGTTTTTCTGAATACCCTTCGAATTTTGCCATTTGTACTTCTACTTGAATCAGAGAAAAAAAGCATTTCTCGATTTATCAAATGATCATACATAGTGCAATATGGTCAGAACAGGGTGTTACATTTTTTAAAACAAACCCTGAAAAGAAAGGGAGTCTAATCCTTAAATCTTTTTATGCTCCTTTTCTATCTAATTAGTTTATGTTTGTTCTAATTACAAAACAAAAAAAAGAACAAATCTTTTATTTTTGCAGGCCAATCGCTCTTTTGACTTTGGAATACAGTCTCTTTATCAATATACTGCTTCTTTTACACATTCAATTCATAACATTCCTTCTCAATCCATAATCAAGAATAATTAGGATTCCTAAAAAAAATTAAGGGGTCCACCGATAGGAAAACCCAACCTTTCCCCGCATTAGGCACTAATCTATTTTTAACGTCTAATTAGATCGGGAAATCATTTCATTTCAATTAAGAAGTTAAGCTCGTTGCTTTTTATTTTACCAGAATTAGAGCCGGGCTCTATCCATTTATTCACTAGACCCAGAAAATCGGAATTTTTTTAATAAAAAAAAACACAAATTGATTTTATTACGACATGCTATTTTTTCCATTCATTACCTTTGAGGATCAGTCGTGGTCTTGTAGACTCTACCAAGAGTCTGGACGAATTTATTGTTTCATCCAAATGTGTAAAAGATCATAGTCGCACTTAAAAGCCGAGTACTCTACCATTGAGTTAGCAACCCAGATAAAATAGGATCTTAGATACGATCGAAATCCAAAAATCGATGAAATTACACTGAACGCTCCTGGCAAAACATTGAATTAGCAAGACATCAAAAGAAAGATTTTATTACCCATTAAAAACACTTAAATACCAAAATAAACAGATCGGTTAAATTTCACTAAGATTAAAAAAGGAGCGGCCCCAATCATAATAGCAAAATTATTATTTTTTTTATTTTAGCATTTAATTTAAATAGAAAAATCTTATATGAAAGTACACGCAAGCGGGGGGGCAACCCTATCATTTGAACAAAGTGTAGACAGAAATACCTAATATGCAGTGACGATAAAGAGACCTATCTAGCTACAAATTCTATTTGTTCAATAGACCTTTGTCAATAGAAATACAATGGTAAGAAAACCAATTAAATACAAATAAGGAAATTAAATAAAGGCTTTTGTTGGATTGGCACGACAAACATAAATGCAGCAAAAAATAGGACTAAAAAAGAGGCAAATTGTGTCTAACCCCTACTTTTTTATTTTTTATTTATTTAGTTCTTCAATTAACTCAAAGTTCTTTCTTTATCTTTAAAGAATTCTGCTTTCCTTAAAATATCATAAACAGTTCTTGTAGGTTGAGCACCTTTTTCAAGGAAATAGATAATAGCTGGAACATTTAAACAAGTTTGATTCTTTATCGGATCATAAAAACCAACTTTTTGAAGATCTCTTCCTTCTCTTCGAGATCGAACATCAATTGCAACGATTCGATAGACAGCTTATTGGGATAGATGTAGATAAACAATGCCCCCCCTAGAAACGTATAGGAGGTTTTCTCCTCATACGGCTCGAGAAAATGATTTGAATTTCTATCTATAATCCAAGTAATTAGACTATAACTTGGATTAATTTCCTTATAGAAGAAAAAACAAATTTCATTTATACTCATGACTCAAGTTGGCTAATTTTGATTGACAGAATTCAAAAGAGAAATCCTTCGAAATTTTTTTGAGTCGTCTCTAAACTCTTTTCTTTATTTCATCTCGAACAAATTTACTTTTATTCCTTATTCTGATCTAATTCTATTGTTGAGATGGTTGAAAATTATGTTTACTTGTTCCGGAATCCTTTATCTTTGATTTGTGAAATCCTTGGGTTTAGACATTACTTCGGGAATTCCTATTCTTTTTTCTTTCAAAAGAGTAGCAACATACCCTTTCTTTTTTTTTTATTTCCTTCAATAAAGCATTTTCCTCTTCTAGAGAAATCTAATATGAACGATTGATTCTGATAGACTTTTAATCTAAAAAAAGTTTTCCAATCTTCCAAAATTATACTTTTTCTTATTTTAACTTTTCAATTTAATTTCTATATTAAGGATAGACTGACAAAGTTGGCCTAATTTATTAGTTTTCACTAACCCTAGATTCTTTCCCTTGATAAAAAATCAATTCTATTCTGTCTTCTCGAGCTCCATCGTGTACTATTTACTTACAACCAACCCAGCGCAAATTCGGTTCAGGACAAATAGAACAGACTATGTCGAGCCAAGAGCATTTTCATTACTATGGAAAATGGTGGATAGCAAAATCCACAATCGATCATCTCCTTCAAGTCGCACGTTGCTTTCTACCACATCGTTTTAAACGAAGTTTTACCATAACATTCCTCTAATTTCATTGCAAAGTGGTATCAAGAATTGATCCAATATGGATGGAATCATGAATAGTCATTGGTTTTGTATACTAATTCAAATTTGCTATCTATGGAGAAATATGGATAAAAGAAATAAGTATTTATCGGGGAAGACTCTGCAAGGAGCCAATTTTTTTAAACCCATATTCTATCATATGAATGAAACATAGTTTGAAAAAGAGGAATAAAATAGTTTGCTTAAGACTTATTTATTATTGAATTTCCATCCTCAACAGAGGAATCGAGATGATCGATCCTGAAATGAGAAGAATCCACTCTTCTCCAACAAATAAACTATGCCAATAAAAAGATTAGCAGTGCTAGTTATAAACTTTTCATAGTTCTTCGACTGGAATAGCAGGAGTAACAAAAGAAAGAAAAAATAAAGTAAAAAAATTAGTGTAAAGTAAAATTAAGGTCTTTGCTTTTTACTTATAGCATTCTTTCTTTTAGGTAACAGAAAGAACTCAAAATTAAAAATAAAAAAGTATTATTTTTTTTGAATCCATTCTATTCTATCCAACGAACAGTTCTTACCTTATCCTTCCCGGAATGGATCATTCTGGATATTTAAAGAATCACAAATTGAAATCGTTTTCGCTTAACCAAAGAAGAGCCCCTCTTTTTTACTAATAAAACAACAAAAAAAATCTATCTGTATCATAAAGTGATAGGTCTAATTTTTTATACAGTATTTTCCCTCATAAATTTTGGTTTTTTAATCAATTCCAAAGTTGAGTAGACAGAATATATGAATTTATCTCTAATTCTCACATTCCATTGATTTGGAAATGGATATTTCCAAATCAGATAATGCCTAAAATAGAAAAATCTATTCTCTATCTGTAGAATAGAAACCCCCTTTTCTTCACATTAGGTGTAAAATAAAGGTATCCTATAAGAATTCCCACTTCAGGGATATGGCCCATAAAGTTTATCTAAAAAGTTCCAATTTCAAAACACATATTCAAAACACATACACATATGAGTAATGAGTAGTAGGAGCATATCCTGAATGTGTCTGACAGACCCAAATTTTGAATGAATAAAGATATTCAATTTGACTGGACTTGACACTTGATTTTGTTTTCTGATCTGAGAAAGAAAAAGAATCCTTAGAAATACATCTAATCTAAGAGTTCATAAGAACTAATTATTCTCTTTAGTAAGTTAGTAAGCTTTTGTGTCGTGCAGGGCACAATACGATTCTATCTTTCGTTTCATGAAAAAAAAATCTGGGACGGAAGGATTCGAACCTCCGAATAACGGGACCAAAACCCGCTGCCTTACCACTTGGCCACGCCCCATTTATTTTATGCGACACTAATAAACAGTATTTTTATTATATATTATTCGTCAATCCCGCTTCAATTACCTAAAAAATGAGGAATATTTTCTTGCTAGGATTCTAAACATGCGGATAATATAGAATCCAAAAAATGCATTGATCATTACATGAAATTCTATTAAGATATTATATGAAAGTCGAATTTCTTCCATTCTCGTTTGAGAATGCGAATACAAGGAGGTATTTTGTGTTTGGGAAAGTCCGAAGAAAAAAGAATTTTGAATCCACCTTTTCTTTTCCTTTTTCCCTTAAAAAAATAACTCAATCAAAATCCAATTATCTACTCTACAAGAACGAAATGCTTGTTATGCCTAATATACTTAGTTTAACCTCTATCTGTTTTAATTCTGGTCTTTATCCGACTAGTTTTTTCTTAGCTAAATTACCCGAAGCTTATGCCATTTTCAACCCAATCGTGGATGTTATGCCTGTCATACCTGTACTCTTTTTTCTATTAGCGTTTGTTTGGCAAGCTGCTGTAAGTTTTCGATGAAATCTTTACTATTCTGTTCTGTCTGTCAAATTGCATGATGTATTCATTACAAAAAAATGAAAAAGCCGAGAAGTCTTATATTATGAACTTTTGATTCTAAAATTCAAATTCTTCTACATTGAATGTATAGCTGCAACAATAAATTTGGATCAGCCTTTCTACCCCCTGCACCTACGTTGAGCAGGTACCTTTAGGTACCCACACAATACTTAAACGAATTTTGGATATTGATAAGACTGCTTATTATAAAGCAATTCTTGCAATTTTTTTTTTTTTTTAAATTGATTTTTGCATTTTTTAGGTGTCAAAATAAAAAAAACCATCCTAGTGGATCTGTGCGGTAAGAAAAAACGGGTAATCTATTCCTTAAAAAAAAATCTTGGAGATTATGTAATGCTTACTCTCAAACTCTTTGTTTATACAGTAGTGATATTCTTTGTTTCCCTCTTTATCTTTGGATTCTTATCTAATGACCCGGGACGTAATCCTGGACGTGAGGAGTAAAAATCCAAAATTTTGGGGAATTTTTTTTTACAAATTGAATTTGTTTCGTACATTTATCTACGAAAAAATCCGGGGGTTAGAATTCCTTACAATTCGAAAGTCCCAAACGATCCGAGGGGGCGGAAAGAGAGGGATTCGAACCCTCGGTACAAAAAAATTGTACAACGGATTAGCAATCCGCCGCTTTAGTCCACTCAGCCATCTCTCCCCGTTCCAAATCAAAAGGTTTTCGTGATATGACAGAGGCAAGAAATAACGATTAAAAAAAATCCTTCCTTATTTTCATTTCAAAAGTGCATCAAAATTATATTGCCAATTCCATTTTAGTTATATTCTTTTTTCTTAATGTTAATAAAAAAAAGGAGAAAATTCTTGTTTCCTCTTTCTAAAATTTGACATAGGCTGAGAAACAATCAGATATATTTTTTCTTCAGCGGGCATTTCCGTATAGGACTTGTTAGAATAAAACAAGCAGGTTATAGAAAAAAATTCTTATCAAACCCACCATAAAATTAGAAAGAAAGATAAAGTAAGTGGACCTGACCCCTTGAATGATGCCTCTATCCGCTATTCTGATATATAAATTCGATGTGGATGAAATTGTTGTATAAGCGGATTTTTTGTATTTCCTTAGACTTAGACCGCGCAAGGCAAGAATTTTTCGCTATTTACGATTTCATATTCTTGTTACGAGACGTTCTATAGGAATAAGAAGAAATCGCAACTCTTTTCCGTTACACATAAAAATGGATTTCGAAAGTCCATTTTTCTTTTCAATATCTTTCTTTTTTTTCCCTTAAAAGATAGGCTTTGAAATAGGAATCATAGAATAATGCTGAATTCAAATGTTTATTTCTTTATTTCTATAGTATTAAGAAAAATGAATCTAATGAAATTCATGGATTTACCACGACTTTGGTTGTGACCCCATAGATAAAAATGCAAAATTTCTATCTTCGAGACCGTTGAAAAAGGGCATTGAACGAGAAAGAAATCGTCCACAGATAATCAAACTATCATATGCCTTGGAAGTAATATGAGGTGCTCGGAAATGGTTGAAGTAATTGAATAGGAGGATCACTATGACTATAGCCCTTGGTAGAGTTACTAAAGAAGAAAATGATCTATTTGATATTATGGACGACTGGTTACGAAGGGACCGTTTCGTTTTTGTAGGATGGTCCGGCCTATTGCTCTTTCCTTGTGCTTATTTCGCTTTAGGGGGTTGGTTTACAGGGACTACTTTTGTAACTTCTTGGTATACCCATGGATTGGCTAGTTCCTATTTGGAAGGTTGCAATTTCTTAACGGCAGCAGTTTCCACCCCTGCTAATAGTTTAGCACACTCTTTGTTGCTACTATGGGGACCAGAAGCACAAGGAGATTTTACTCGTTGGTGTCAATTAGGCGGTCTGTGGACTTTTGTCGCTCTCCATGGGGCTTTTGCACTAATCGGTTTCATGTTACGTCAATTTGAACTTGCTCGGTCTGTTCAATTGCGGCCTTATAATGCAATTTCATTCTCTGGTCCAATCGCAGTTTTTGTTTCCGTATTCCTTATTTATCCACTGGGACAATCTGGTTGGTTCTTTGCACCGAGTTTTGGCGTAGCAGCTATATTTCGATTCATCCTTTTCTTCCAAGGATTTCATAATTGGACATTGAACCCCTTTCATATGATGGGAGTTGCCGGAGTATTAGGTGCCGCTCTGCTATGCGCTATTCATGGGGCTACTGTAGAAAACACTCTATTCGAAGATGGTGATGGTGCAAATACCTTCCGAGCTTTTAACCCAACTCAAGCGGAAGAAACTTATTCAATGGTCACTGCTAACCGCTTTTGGTCCCAAATCTTTGGTGTTGCTTTTTCCAATAAACGTTGGTTACATTTCTTTATGCTATTTGTACCCGTCACCGGTTTATGGATGAGTGCTATTGGCGTAGTTGGCCTGGCTCTGAACCTACGTGCCTATGACTTCGTTTCCCAGGAAATCCGTGCAGCGGAAGATCCTGAATTTGAGACTTTCTAC